TTTATCCATAGAGTAGTAGTATAGGCCATACTTTCTTCCTATTTTGATTCTCGTGAAGTGTCCTTCCTTCCTACAGCTGATAGGGCAAAATCGTTGTTTTGACGATCCCTATGTAGAAAGCCCTTTTTCTAGTATTTACTAGAAAATTTGATCCTTTCTTTTTTTTTCTTCTTTCTATAGTGGAGATAGTCGCACGTAATGACAGATCACGGCCATATTATTAAAAGCTTGCGGTAAGAAGGGGTTTCGTTCTAGTGCCCGGAAATAATATTCCAAAGCCTTTGTATGCTCTCCATTGCTTGTGTGTATAAGGCCTATATTATAGAGTATATAACTTCGATCATAGGGATCAATTTCTAGTCGCGTAGCTTCATAATAATTCTGCAAAGCTTCCGCATAATTTCCTTCGGATTGAGCCAACATCCGTTACGGTCGTTCATTCTATTCAAAAAATCTCCGTTCCAAAACCGTACATGAGGTTTTCATCTCATACGGCTCCTCCCTTCTGTACATAGTACTAAGCGAAATAATCTATAGAATAAAAATAGAATTAGTCCCATCTTATTATGAACCGAAAGGGGCTGGTATTTTTCCAAGAAATCTCTAGCCAACCTTCCCGCAAGAGGTTTTTCTTAACACCAATGAATTCTATTAATGCTAGAGGAAAACGATAGCTCCAAGAATTTCTTTGTTCTCAACGCCTCCTATTTAGAGGAATTAGCCACTTCAACGATCTTTGATGGTTATAGGGGTATCCAAAGTACAAACCTGATGGTTGTTTGTTATCCCAACCATTCTTCCCAGCCCTGATACCGATCAGGAAAGGGCTAATTTCTAACAAAGTTTTTCTCTTGTTGATTCCTATTTCTAGGTGTAGTGCTTTTCTCCCCTATGCTGCCTATTGGTATGGTACTAGTAGAGTAGGATTGGCCTGTAATACAGAACCTATCCTGTAGGTGTAACCTTTCGCTCAATACTCAAATCTACAATTGAAGCATCTGAGGCCGCATCAATCGAGGATACACGACAGAAGGAATTGTTAGTTCACCTCACCTTCCCCAAGCGTGGGTTTCCTTTACTAATTTTGTTCTCTCTATGCGAACCCCCTCTCTTTCTCGTAAGACTGAGGTGTAGGTAGGGCTAAAAAAAAAAAAAAAAAAAAGAGTCAAATCGCACCATCTCTATAATAAGTAAATGCCCTTTTTTCCCCTGAGGTTGTCGGAATTATTCGCAATAAAATATTGGCTACAATTGAAGAGGTCTTATCAATGAAATTTCCATTTATACGGGATCTAGGCATAATTCCCAACCCATTCTATATAGAATTGTTTTCATTTCTTCACAAAATAACATAAAAACAAACACATTCGATTCTTATAAATCGATCGATCCATATGCTCTAAATGGATAAGAGAGGTATGGATTTTCCGCTCAGCTCAAATTGTCTCCTTTTCCTTCTGTTTGGACAAGAAGAGATATGAAATATTTGACTAAGATTGGATTTCATTCCACTTTTCTATTTCTCAACAATAACTTCTCTCATCAGCTATTTCGCGTTTTCAAAGTCATTAATTGTCTCATACCCTTTTTTAGATTTCGATTGTATGGCGTAGCGTACCTTATGCAAACAGAATTCTAGGGTTCCTCTATTTTATTATGGAATAAGAAGAATTCTTCCATTCTCTTTTTCTTTGGTTTGGGGAAAACCCAAACTAAAACTTTTCGAGGGAGCGGAATTCCTAGTAAAAAAATCCTGGATCCTTCCACTTAGATGAAAAGGAATTTTTCCAATAGAACCATGGAACCCCCGAGCCGTTGTGGTTGTACCTGTACTGCAGGAATAGGAAAACTCGCTATTCACTTAGTTTATTTTCCATAATAAGATTATGTAGGAGAGATGGCCGAGCGGTTCAAGGCGTAGCATTGGAACTGCTATGTAGACTTTTGTTTACCGAGGGTTCGAATCCCTCTCTTTCCGTTTCTCTTAATTGATCAACGTTAACGATCACAATGTATCAAATCAAATAACAATTTATTCCAGCAATAATACCTTTATTTAATAGAAATTTTTTATAGTAAATTACTGTGGTATGTAAAATACACATAGAGGAAAGAACAAAAAAGAAAAAAGGATCCTAGGGTTAATCCATTTATGCTAGTTGAATGGGAAAATACGAATTAAGGGCCTTAGGTCGATTTAGTTCGGGGAAAGGGGAAGGGGAAGAAAATTCTATGAACTTTTCCTTTTTTCGTTAAGTTCAAGTCTGACGAGAGTAATATTCTACAACTAACAACTCATTTATTTTGAGACCGACCCACTTCCTATCTAGGATTTTTTTAACTAGTCCTTTATATTGCAATGTGTCAATCGTCAAATGCTTTGGCAATTTCCCCGGGTCGGATGAAGCAATAGAATTTTGAATCAGACGTTTTGATCTTTGGTTATCCTTCGTAGTAATAATATCTCGGGGTTTGCAACGAAAACTTGGTATATCGACTATACGACCATTAACTAAAATATGTCTATGGTTAACTAATTGCCGGGCCCCAGGAATGGTTGAAGCCATACCCAATCGAAAAAGGATATTATCCAAACGCATTTCAAGTAATTGTAGTAAAACCTGACCTGTTGACCTTTTTGCTTTTCCAGCGATATGTACATATCTAAGTAATTGTCGTTCTGTCAGACCATAATGAAAACGCAATTTCTGTTTTTCTTGAAGACGAATACGATATTGCTCTTTTTTCCCAGAATGGAATTTCTTTTTCAGATTACTTCCGGATTTAGGTGTTTTTCTAGTGAGTCCTGGTAAAGCTCCCAGACGGCGTATTTTTTTTAAACGAGGTCCTCGATAACGGGACATGAAGACTCCTTGTTTATTTTATTGAAATTTCATTTTACACAATTAATTTCATTGTATTTACATTACAGAATACATCAAAATTAAAACTGAATTAAACTAAAGGATAAACAGAGTAAAATCTACTAAAGTACCACAAAAAATGGAATTTCATCAACATCTGGATTTTTTGTATATATATTATTTATTTTATTGTTTTGTATCTAGCAAAATTGTAAGGTAGAACCACATAATAGATCCTGGATTCTCCATTTAATTCGGAGAAAAAGAGAAAAAGAGAGATTCTTGTTCATGGAACATCGATATAGAAAAAAGCCGACTATCGGATTTGAACCGATGACCCTCGCATTACAAATGCGATGCTCTAACCTCTGAGCTAAGTGGGCTTACATAACAGAAATAGTGTAACAAATAGAAATATGTATAGTATAGGAAATCCGTAAAATGTCAGATCTTAATTATTAATCTTAGCTATTAACTAGTTCGAAATTGGAAGTTCTACTTAGAAAAAAATACTAGAACTTCATAAAGATAAAGTTAACTTGATATGCTTAACTGGAGGATATCCTTAAATAGGATTATAGAAATTTTTGAACTTTCTTTTTATTTCTCTAATTCGCAAATTGATTTTTCTAATAGAATAGAATCTATTCCAATTTCTATATTGAATTTGATTTCAGATATTTTCAATTTGATATGGCTCGGATGAGTAATCTAATACATAGAAAAGAATAATATATATGATGAAAGATATAATAAAGAGAAAATGCGAATTTCTTGGCATTTTCATTCGATCATTATAGACATTTTTTGAGATATTTTGTTTTTTTTGTTATTTCTTAATAATTTAATGATTAATATTTCACTAAGGAGAACATAGAATCATAGCAAATGAAATTGCTAATTCTGATTAGAAAAAAAAAAGAATGAATATCAAGCGTTATAGTATGATTTTGAATACTCTAAAAAAGAAAGGCGGGGGGGGGTGGGGGAGAGAAAAACTTTGGGATATATTGATTCGGATTGAATTGCAAATACATCAACGATAGAATCAATTCAATTCTGAATTGCAATAAGCAGGGTCTGTCAAATAGAGACGAACTGCTAGACTACGTCGAGTAATTAATTCAACGATTCCAAAAAAAACTAAGAGATGGATGAAATTACACAAGGAATCCAGGTCTCAATCAAAGAAAAGGAAAATGGGGATATGGCGAAATCGGTAGACGCTACGGACTTGATTGTATTGAGCCTTGGTATGGAAACCTGCTAAGTGGTAACTTCCAAATTCAGAGAAACCCTGGAATTAAAAAAGGGCAATCCTGAGCCAAATCCGTGTTTTGAGAAAACAAGTGGTTCTCGAACTAGAATCCAAAGGAAAAGGATAGGTGCAGAGACTCAATGGAAGCTGTTCTAACGAATCGAGTTGATTACGTTGTGTTGGTAGTGGAACTCTCTCTAAATTTAGAGAAAGTAAGGGCTTTATACATCTAATACACACGTATAGATACTGACATAGCAAACGATTAATCACGGAACCCATATCATAATATAGGTTCTTTATTCTTTTTTAGAATGAAATTAGGAATGATTATGAAATAGAAAATTCTGAATTTTTTTAGAATTATTGTGAACCCATTCCAATCAAATATTGAGTAATCAAATCCTTCAATTCATAGTTTTCGAGATCTTTTAAAAAGTGGATTAATCGGACGAGGATAAAGAGAGAGTCCCATTCTACATGTCAATACTGACAACAATGAAATTTCTAGTAAAAGGAAAATCCGTCGACTTTATAAGTTGTGAGGGTTCAAGTCCCTCTATCCCCAAACCCTCTTTTATTCACTAACTATAGTATTTATCCTCTTTTTTTCTTTTTATCAATGGGTTTAAGATTCATTAGCTTTCTCATTCTACTCTTTCACAAAGGAGTGCGAAGAGAACTCAATGGATCTTATGCTGCTATTCATTGAATAGATTTCTTTTTTATTATAGTATCGGCAAGGAATCTCGATTATTAACTCTATTTTTAAGTATTATTAAGTAAGCCATGCACAATGCATAGGATTACCCCCCCCTCATTTCCAAATTTCGAATTTGGAATACTTTATTGATTTTTTAGTCCCTTTAATTGACATA